AACTTTATAGCTAATTGAATGTCTAATTGAATGAGATTTCTTATAGATATTCGGTTTTTTTTGGATTAAACAAAAGAGAGTAATTACATGAGTTTCAAACTTTCATTTTGATTTAATTAATATATTTTTAATTAATATATTAATTAATATAATAAGTTTTATCTTTTCTCCTACCTTCAGAAAAAAAAGGGGATGTCCACTGTTATTAGATATTAGAATTTTCTGAAAGGTAACTATCCCGCTTTCATATAAAAATTTATATAGAATCTTTGAAAAAGACTTTTTTCATACTTCATAAAAAAGAAAAAGACTTACTGTCTTTAGGATCTGATGCTACACCGCTGCTCAATACCTTAGGGGATCCACTCTATTACATAAGTAGATTCCTAAGATTTATCTCATATTATGATATAAATAAACAGCTCTTGTTGTATCGGTCCAAAACCTTTCCAATTGATCTTTACGGTGCTTTCTCTATCAATTAAATCTTTTTTTATCCATAGAAAAAATAAAGTATTTAGGCATATCTAGTCTTCACTTCATATTTCGATCTATGAAGTTTCTTTTTTTGCTACAGCTGATAAAAAATCGTTTTGGACGATGCTTATGTAGAAAGCCTTTTTTTTTGTTTCTAGTATTTAATTGACTAGCTTTTCGTTCTTTTTTTCTATAGTGGAGATAGTCGCACGTAATGACAGATCACAGCCATATTATTAAAAGCTTGTGGTAAAAAGGGGTTTCGTTCTAATGCCCGAAAATAATATTCTAAAGCTTTGGTATGTTCCCCATTACTTGTGTGGATAAGGCCTATATTATAGAGTATATAACTTCGATCATAGGGGTCAATTTCTAGTCGCATAGCTTCATAATAATTCTTTAATGCTTCCGCATAATTTCCTTCAGATTGAGCCGACATCCGTTACGGTCGTCATTCGCTTTAACGAATTCTCCGTTTCAGAACCGTATGTGAGATTTTCATCTCATACGGCTCCTCCTTTAGGTGCATAATGAAAATAATATATGGAAAAATTTTCTGTCATTATGAACTAAGCGGGGCTAATGTTTTTACAAGAAATCCCTAGCCAACCTTCTTGCAAAAGATCTTTTCTTACTACCAAGTGGGTTCATGCTAGATAAAAATAAAAAAGGAAACTCTAAAAATTTCTTTGTTCTCAACGCTCCTAAATTTCCAGGAATTAGTCACTTCAACAGCTTTCAATGGTTATACGGGTATCAAAAGTACGAACGAGATGGATGTTTATTGTTCCAACCATTTGAATTAGTCCCAATCCCAAAGAAGAAGAAGAAAGAAAAGGAATCATTTTGAAGAAAGTTTTTGTGTTGTTGATTTCTCGGCGTAGTGCTTCTTCCCCTATGCCTCCTATTCGTATATTGTATTAGTGTAGTAGGATTGATCTGTAATACGGGAACCATAGGTAAAAACCTTTTGCTCAATACTAGAATTCACAATTGAAGCATCTAAGGCTGCATTAATCGTGGATACATGACAGAAGGGATTGCTTTTTTATATTATAAACTTCACCTTCAAAAGCGTAGATTTTTTTTCAATACTCGTTTTTCTTTCTCGGCGAGAAAGAAAAAAATAATGATAATCAAATCGCACCATCTCTGTAATAAGTAAATGCCTCTTTTTCTCCGGAAGTTGTCGGAATGACTCGTAATAAGATATCGGCTACAATTGTAAAGGTTTTATCAATAAAATTTCCATTTATACGCGATCTTGGCATAGGTAGTAATCCATTCTATCACTCTTTTTTTCCTTTACCTTTTCTTTTGTGAGAAAATTTTCTCACAAACAAAGGAATTGTATAGTACGAACTAACATAAAAGCGGACTCATTAAAAAAAAAAACCTTCTATCTACTTCCAATTTTTCCGGTCAAAAAAGGTATTATCTATTAACCATAAAACATTGATGAATAACTCGCTATTCACCCAGGTACTCAGTCATAATCCTGATATCGGAGAGATGGCCGAGTGGTTGAAGGCGTAACATTGGAACTGTTATGTAGACTTTTGTTTACCGAGGGTTCGAATCCCTCTCTTTCCGTATTTTCAACTAATTAACCAATCTTACGTGATTGACCACAATGTATCAAATCAAATAAAAAAGAATAGATCTAAAATCTACATTTCTTTGATATGGAAAATGCTGGGAAGAGCAAACAAGGGATCCAAACCTCCCTACCAATCTATGATACATGAATAGGAAAAAGATTCCCCGACAAAATCCCTTACCTTGTGCCTTTTTATTTTTAATCAAAAAAGAGGGCAAAGGGGAGTTGTCCGAACTCTTTTTTTTAGTTCTTTTTTTTACTTCAGTTAGGTTTATTAAGTCTGTCGAGAGTAATATTCTACGACAAGCAATTCATTTATTTTCAAACCGACGCATTTCCTATCTATTATTTGATTGACTAACCCTTCATATTGGAATGTGTGAAGAGTCAGATGGTTTGGCAATTCCTCGGGGGCAGATGAATCAAGAAGATTTTGAACCAAAGTTCTAGAGTTTTGTTCATCCTTCACTGTAATAATATCTCGGGGTTTGCAGCGATAACTTGGTATATCAACTATACGACCATTAACTAAAATATGTCCATGGTTAACTAATTGGCGCGCTTGAGGAATAGTCAAAGCCATACCCAATCGAAAAAGGATGTTATCCAAACGCATTTCAAGTAATTGTAATAAAACTTGACCTGTTGACCCCTTGGCTTTTCCGGCGATACGAACATATTTAAGTAATTGGCGTTCTGTAAGACCATAATGAAAACGCAATTTTTGTTTTTCTTCTAAACGAATACGATATTGAGATTTTTTTCCGGAGCGTGATTGGTTTCTAAGATCGCTTCCTGCCCTAGGCCTTTTACTAGTTAGTCCCGGTAAAGCCCCCAGACGGCGTATTTTTTTAAAACGCGGCCCTCGGTAACGTGACATAAAGACTCCTTTTTTATTGAAATTGTACAAAACTAAAAAAAATTAAAACTGAACTAAATGATAATGATAAATGACGTTAAATCCACTCCAATAAACTATTGGAATACAAAGAGTCAGAAGATATATTCTCTCAATATACAGATTTTTTTTATTGTATATACAATATATATAAATCAACTAAATCACAAAAATTTTCCATTATTTTCTTGATTTATTTTGCAAAGATCGAACCCTTTATACCCAATATATATTCCTATATGGAAGTTTATATGACATAATATAAATATGGAAGTTTATATGACATAATATAAATGTCCTGGTAACTCTTGGAAAAAGGTGAAAGAAGTCTTTTCAATTCTCTTTTATTTTGAAAGTACATTAAAAATCATGTAAAAAAAAAAACGAAAAAAATATGGAAAAGCCGGCTATCGGAATCGAACCGATGACCATCGCATTACAAATGCGATGCTCTAACCTCTGAGCTAAGCGGGCTCAAATCAAATAGCACATGCATACAAATTCACTAAACTACTAGATCGTATCAATTAACTATTCTATTCATATTTTTCCTGATCTATGTAGAATTAATCATATTCTATATATTCTAGAACAGAATATAGCTCAAATAAATAGTGACTATCATTAAAGAAATAAACCATAACCTTAATTAATTAATAGAATATAGCAATATATCGACTTTCTAAGTTTGATTTCATTAGTTTCTAAATAAGAAAATCTTAATTAGATCAGAAATCTTTTTTTTTTTTATTTTATTTCTAATATTATAGAATTAATAGAATTAATATTCGAAATGAATATTCGAATAGAATTTGTTAGAATTATTCGAATTCTAAATCTACGAAGTAGACTTAGAATCTTTTTCCATTGCACATTGTAGAATTCTAAGTTTCAATAATAATCATAAATTTCTTTTCATGGAAGTAAAAAAAAGAATTGACCGTTCAACTATTTCTTCAAATTTAAGACAAAGATGAGAAAAGGAAGAAAATATATATGTTATGTAATATATAACCATATTGAATTGCAAATACAAAAACGATAGAATCTTTGTTGATTAGACTAAATCAATATGGATGGGGCTAAAAAAAAATGAAAGAAGATACCAAAGAAATAAAATAAGTATCTATTATGTAATAAATTCCAAGGTTTCGGCATAAGAAAAAGTGGAAAGGCATCATAATGAGATCTTAATCTCAAAGCAAAAAAGGGGATATGGCGGAATTGGTAGACGCTACGGACTTAATTGGATTGAGCCTTGGTATGGAAACCTACTAAGTGATAACTTTCAAATTCAGAGAAACCCTGGAATTAATAATGGGCAATCCTGAGCCAAATCCCGGTTTACGCGAACAAACCAGAGTTTAGAAAGCGAGAACAAAAGGGATAGGTGCAGAGACTCAATGGAAGCTGTTCTAACAAATGGAGTTCACTACCTTGTGTTGATCATTCATAGTCTGATAGATCCTTGGTGGCACTTTTTAATCGGACGAGAATAAAGATAGAGTCCCATTCTACATGTCAATACTGACAACAATGAAATTTATAGTAAGATGAAAATCCGTTGACTTTTAAAATCGTGAGGGTTCAAGTCCCTCTATCCCCAACTCTACTCCCCAAAAAAGTCTGTTTGACACCGTACCTTTTTTTTTTTTAGTTATTCAAGAATACATTATCTTTCTTCATTCATCCTACGCTTTTCCAAACTATAATTTCTTTTCCTATTATATACAAGTCTTGTGGGATATATCATACACGTACAAATGAGAAAGAAATCTATATTTGAATTATTTTAAATCTATATAATTTTTCATTTTAAAACTTAGAAAGTCTTCTTTTCGCGGATCCAAGAAATTCCCGGTCCAAAACTTTTTTCATTTACTACTTTTGTTTTGCGTTTCTTTTAATTGACATAGACCTAAGTCATCTAGTAAAATGAGGATGATACTTCGATAATGGCCGGGATAGCTCAGTTGGTAGAGCAGAGGACTGAAAATCCTCGTGTCACCAGTTCAAATCTGGTTC